AAAAAAAGAGAACAAACAGGTATGGAAGCTATAATTGTAAATTGCAATCGAATCTATGGAAGCACTAGTTTATACATTCCTCTTGGTATCGACTTTAGGAATAATCTTTTTTGCTATCTTTTTTCGAGAACCGCCTAAAGTTCCAACTAAAAAGATAAAATGATTTTTCAGTATCTCAGTTGGCGTAATGAGCCTCACAATGTTTTGAGGCTCATTACGTCAACTAGTCCCCATGTTCCTCAAATGGATCTCTTAGTTGTTGAGAAGGTTGCCCAAAAGCGGTATATAAGGCATACCCTGTAAAACTTACAAGTAAACCAGATAAAAAGACGGCTACTAGGGTTGCTGTTTCCATTCTTATATAATTAGATATATATAATTTCAAAATCCCAATGGATCTACGATAAGATCATTTATTTACAACTACAACGGAATGATATACAAAGTCAACAGATCTCAATGAATACAATAGGATTTATGGCTACACAAACTGTTGAGAACGGTGGTCCAAGGCGAACGTTTGTAGGGGATTTATTAAAACCCTTGAATTCGGAATATGGTAAAGTAGCCCCTGGGTGGGGAACAACTCCTTTGATGGGCGTTGCAATGGCTCTTTTTGCCATCTTTCTATCTATTATTTTGGAGATTTATAATTCTTCCGTTTTATTGGATGGAATTTTAATGAATTAGGTCTCTAAGAATTGTTAAAGGCATACAAAAGGAATCATTGAAAGTTCAGATTTTGAGCCCATTATACTTTGTTTTGGGAGTTCGACCGTGGAATTTATTTGTTTCTGTATTTCCGGAATATGAGTGTGTGACTTGTTATAATCGATCCTATTGATAGTACAGAGGGTGGCTCTGTCATCTTCATAGAGATGGTTCTCCTTCGTCGGATATTTATTCTAGTATCTGGAACACGGAATACATGAAATCGATTAAGAACTATTTGAACTATGATTCATACCTAATGTTCGGATCTCATATCCGGATTCCAAAAAATCCCAAAGACTTCAATTTTTAAATTTTGGGCATTCTATCTATTTACTATTTATGGAATGGGTGATAGTTGAAAGGTTCTTACTCAGGAAATCCTTGACTTAACTTAGGTTTTTTTATTGAATCATCGAGTTTCTAGTATGAATCTGAGGTTTTAATCAATTCATAGGTTTCTTAACAAGAGAATTCCTATCAATACAAAAAAATATGAAAACCCGCATTATACACAAAAACAAATTCAAAACGAAATAGGAAAAGAGTGGATTCAAGAGGCACGCAAGGATTAACATAAAGACGACTGAGCCAACTTGAAATTTTGGTAGTATCACCACAAACAACGAGGAGCTTTCGGATTTTTATTATTTACTAAAGTCAGAGAAGATTGAATCTTTGATTCAAAATAAAAAAGAAAAAGATTTCAAACTTTCATTGCATATCCGTTGCAATTGGTATTTGGGTGTTTTTGCTTGAGCTGTATGAGATGAAAGTCTCATATACGGTTCTCGGAGGGGGAGTTACGCCTATCTCAATAAAGTCTATGATTGGTTCGAAGAACGTTTAGAGATTCAGGCGATTGCAGATGATATAACTAGTAAATATGTTCCTCCACATGTCAATATATTTTATTGTTTAGGGGGAATTACGCTTACTTGTTTTTTAGTACAAGTAGCTACAGGATTTGCTATGACTTTTTACTATCGTCCGACGGTTACTGAGGCTTTTGCTTCTGTTCAATACATAATGACTGAAGCTAATTTTGGTTGGTTAATTCGATCAGTTCATAGATGGTCGGCAAGTATGATGGTCCTAATGATGATTCTTCATGTATTTCGTGTGTATCTCACTGGTGGATTTAAAAAACCTCGTGAATTGACTTGGGTTACAGGCGTGGTTCTCGCTGTATTGACCGCATCCTTTGGCGTAACTGGTTATTCCTTACCTCGGGACCAAATTGGTTATTGGGCAGTGAAAATTGTAACAGGTGTACCCGAAGCTATTCCTATAATAGGATCACCTTTGGTAGAATTATTGCGTGGAAGTGCTAGTGTGGGACAATCTACCTTGACTCGTTTTTATAGTTTACACACTTTTGTATTGCCCCTTCTTACTGCCGTATTTATGTTAATGCACTTTCTAATGATACGCAAACAAGGTATTTCTGGTCCTTTATAGAAAATAGAAAAGATATTTGATAGAAATTTGGAATCAATCACAATTATTTATCCATTTGTCACTCAGGGTAGGAATAGTACTATTTCACTGCTATAAATATGGATTATTGAGAATAATAAGACATGTATTTGGATCTTTCCCTTCAACTATTCCTATCAAATAAATCAAATAAGTAATACTAAAATAGTTAGGGAGTTGAAGGGAATTCTCTGAGGAGAAAATGGATTATGGGAGTGGGTGACTTGAACTATTAATTAGTCTATGTAGATATATTCCTGCCACATTGTCATTAGAATTTACAAATAAATGTGTCTTTGTTCCAACCTTG